AAAAAAATAAATAAGGGCGATGAGTCGGGAATTCCTAACTCGTTCAAGTTCAAAGGGACCCCCAATCTTCTTGCATAAAGTCAGTATCGGTAGGATTGGAATTTGGAATAATGAGCAATCAGGTTGGGGTATATTGGGATACAAATATATAGATTGTATAGCCCAGTCCGAGATCTGCGTGATTTTTTCTTCGATTCCATTTGGCTTGGGTCTGATTGTAGTTTTTAGCCGGGCTCTTGTTTTGATTTTTACTTCAAATATTTACTGATAATAGGTATATCAAGAAAAGGAGTATCACTAACTCTTCTCTTTGATCATGGATAGGAAGGAAAAATTCGTATGTATGTTGTATGTAATTCATCCATGAAAATTTATGAAGAAGAATGGGTTTGTTTATCCGACCGATTGGGTCCATTGAAATTCCTTTTTTTTTAGATTTCATGCCTCGAACAATCCCCGAAGCGCGAGCATGTGAGAATGATTCTATTTCGATGTGGTAAGCAACCGGCCGGATACAAACAATAATCCGAAAATGAAAACAATACTATAATACAAAAATACAAAATACAAAGAAATTTTTTTGTTATCTTTTCAAATGACTTAAAAAAATTAGGGCTATACGGACTCGAACCGTAGACCTTCTCGGTAAAACAGATCAAACTTATTATTACCGAAATGATTCGAACTGTTTCAAAGACCCAACATGCATTTTTTTTGCATTGGGCTCTTTCATCAACTGATATCAATATCAGCTAGTCCGCCATATTTTTTCTTGACAGAAAGATAACGAGATGGCTCCACGTGCTCTGATTCAGTATTTGGATTTCTGTACAGGAGCAATACCAAAGTGTTTCAAAGAAGAGTTACCTTGACGTAGGTCTGCCTCTGGCCTAGATCAACCTAAGTTAAATGGAGTCTCTATCGCTCTGCCCAAAGCGTCAAATATGAAACTTCATACACCTTAAAGTTCATAGGACGAAAAGAGATTTTTTTGAGGTCCTTATACTCATTATGCCTAGCATTGAATGGACTGGGTATTCACCTTATCAATTATCAAATCTATGATGAGTTCCATTTGTTGGCGCCTAAATTGGCACCGGAATTGGACCAATCAAATATTTGTCAGGCTATTGTTCTCTTGTTCCCTCGAATCCACGGAGTAAGACATGAATTTATCAATAAGATAAATTCTGTTGATTGCATGATGGACTCCTCTGAAAAAACATTGGCGCGCGTGTAAACGAGGTGCTCTACCTAACTGAGCTATAGCCCTTTTCTTTTTAATATTTGTAATAAATATTTTAATCTGTATAGAATTTCTTGTCAAGATGAATATTCCATGATCCGACATGAGAGATCTCTGATCTGTTTCCTGTGAGGGATGGGCATTGCTTAGAAGTAAGATTCCAGTTATAATCCATCGACGGGATGGGTATCTTTTGTTTCTCTTTGTGATGATAAATGACCTACTTAACTCAGTGGTTAGAGTATTGCTTTCATACGGCGGGAGTCATTGGTTCAAATCCAATAGTAGGTAGAACTTATTAGATACCGCAGTCAATGGTATCTAATAAGTATTTCTACCCACCTTTTTTTTTCTTTTCCATTCCCCGCTACTCGTATTCTATTGAATTTTTTTGTTGCATCGGAATCCGATTACACTTGATTGTATTCAATCGGCAGAATCAAAATATGGTGTATAAACAGAACTTCTTTTTATTATTCGGACGCATCAACTAGTTACGAGATTGCATTAATAGCCTCTACCCGCGTCCTAGCTCGTCTGAGAGCTAAATTCGCCTCAATTGTTTGTCTCTTGCCTTCAGCTCGGCTCAAGTTAGCTTCAGCTATTTCAAGAGTTTGCTGAGCTTCTTGTGGATCAATGTCATTACCCTTCTCCGCATCATTTACTAAAACGGTTATTTCATTATTGCCTATTCTAGCGAAACCACCCATCAGGGCTATTGTTAACCACTGGTCATTAAGACGTATTCTCAAAATGCCTATATCTACAGCGGTGGCAATCGGGGCGTGATTTGGCAATACACCAATTTGGCCACTATTAGTAGATAAAATGATTTCTTTTACTTCTGAATTCCAAACAATTCGATTAGGAGTCAGTACACATAGATTTAAGGTCATTTCTTCAAATTGCTCTCCACGTCTAAGTTCATAGCCTTCGCGGTAGCTTCATCGATGTTACCGACCAAATAGAAGGCCTGCTCAGGAAGACTATCTAATTCTCCGGAAAGGATCAGTCGAAACCCCCTAATTGTTTCTGTTAGACCAACATATTTTCCTGGGGAACCGGTAAATACTTCTGCTACAAAGAAGGGTTGTGATAAGAAACGCTCAATTTTTCGTGCTCTTGCTACGGTTAAACGATCCTCTTCGGATAATTCGTCCAACCCAAGAATAGCTATAATATCCTGAAGTTCTTTGTAACGTTGTGAAGTTTGCTTAACTCTTTGCGCGGTTTCATAATGTTCGTCACCAACGA